TTGTTCTTCTATCAATTTCTAATTCCGATCTTCCCCCCCAATCTGATATTATAGTGCTGGTATAGACAGAATTTCCGTTATGGTCCAATTCTGAACGATAGTAAATACCGGGACTTTGCAATATTTGATTGATCACAATTCTGTATATTCCATTTACTATAGAGGTTCCCAGGGAATTCATTAGAGGAATGTTTCCAATAAAAACGGTTTGTTGTTGCATATCTCTACTGGTTTTCCAAATTAATCCCGCGGGGACATATAATTCAGAAGAATATGTGAGTGATTCATACACAGCATCTCTTTCCTTTATCAGGGGCTCTACCAATTGATATCTTTCCACAAATAATTGAAATTCCATTTCTTGATCTCTATCTTCTATTTTTGGAAACTTATAAAATTCTTCCGCCAAGCCCTGATCAATGAACCTACAAAATCCCTCAAATTGTATCTGACTAAATCCAGGTATTGTGGACATTCCCTCATTTCCATTCCGGAGCATCTTAATCTTAAGTTTCCTATTTATTGAAAAAATTCAATTATTGATTCACTATTCATCGAACCATACGGATCGACCTAGCAATAATAGAATATATATTCTGTTTACTGAATCGCATAAAATTTTAGCCAACTCCATATATCTATTTCATACGTATGAACGGAGACGAGACGGAGGAATGAAGAGCATTTTCGACGCAAGTTCGAATTTGCGACAGGTACAAATAGAAATAATTTGAGAAAATATTCCTGGAAAAAAATTATGTCACTTACACTTATGGAGTCTTGTATAGAATATCAAAATGGATCCAATTTCTACCTATTACTATGATATTATTATCCGATGGGATACCAAAAAAATAAATGGTTGAGATTCAATCTCCTCTCTATAAATGAGATCTATAAATGAGATAAAGACAGAATAATCAGAAGTAGTATAGAGTTTCCTTTTTTTTTAACACACTCAATTTCATGTTCAAAAAAGAATTCGCGGATTCTTTTTTGTAGTGGGTGGGTGGAATTTATAGAATACGATTGAATTGCGTAATATAAATATACTAAGAATAGTATTGATTGTATTTTTTAAGTACATGCCGATACGGCTATCTATCCACATATCACACCTTTTCTTGTAATTTCACTTAGGGTGGGGCAACATGGGTCACACTCCATCAAAATTCGTATTTTCTATTCAATATATTCAATGAAAAATTGAAACACGACGATTCTCTATAGGGATATGTACATTAAGAGAGAGGCCCGGCTCGGTATCTGGGTAACAATTTCTGTTCTGGGGTTTACATATACACATATATGTTGTTATAATTGATAATTGAAATTGAAAAGGATTGATTATTGAAAAAAATGTGATTAGTCATAAATCAATTTTATTTTCTTTTGCCATTCAAGGAAACAAAATTTCAGTGGAGATAAAAATTGAAGAACCGTTCACTAATTCAAAGTAAATTGTTAATGGTTCCAATTAATGGTTCCAATTTGGCCTGAATTTTTCAGTCTGTCGCCGGAAATCTATTTTTTCCACTCTCAATAGAAAAGAGAAGGGAAATTTTTAAAGTGATGTATATTTTGAGATACAATCAATCGAAGAGAATAAAATAATATAAACTAGATCCAATAAAATAAAAAATAAAAAATAGGAATAAAAAAGAGGATAAGTACAACGGGATTCAAGATAAAAAAAAAGCAAAAAAGAGTTAGTAATAGAATATGGATAATATTTTTATCCATTTTGGATCCAATTTGGCGGCATGGCCAAGTGGTAAGGCGGGGGACTGCAAATCCTTTATCCCCAGTTCAAATCCGGGTGTCGCCTGATCAACAAAAGATTTTTTATTTCTTATCCTGCCGATCTAATTCGATGAATTCTTGCTCCGCAAGAAGCAGAGGCAAAGGACTAAGCGAGCGTGTCAATACTTGACTTGATTTTTATAACCCATAGCATAGGTTTTAGAAAAGACTGTCATTTTTTTTCTCAAAATCTGGGTGTAGCCCAAACCCGTATCAATAGGGATGAAACAACTCTCACTTATTAATTTAATGATTGGTTCGGGCCATTTATTTGATTTTTCAATTGAATCAAATAAATGGTGAGAGTCAATTCTGGAATTCAGAACTAAGGTCAGAAATCTCGGTATACAAAGGTTCCTAAGAGGCACTCCGTTTTTGCTACTAGAATTGAAGAAGAGATTATACGAAAGACTATCATATCAAAATCTCTTACTCTTAAACTACTACCCTTATTAAAGTAGTGTCTCGCGACTCCATCGGGTATTAAATTAGATAGGATACGATGATGGGAAATCAATTTAGGAGTTGTGGAAAGGCCCGAGGATACTTTGTATCCAGACTCACGAGAGGCTATGAGTGCTCAGACATGCAATCAGAATGGTTGGTCTACTCTTATAGAGTAAAGGTCAAAGTTGAAAAAAAAATGTATGTAGTAATAGTGGCGGTGGGTTCTCCCGATTCTTTCACGGAAAGAAAGACAGTAAGCTTAGATCAAATAGGAAATAGAGGTATCTGATAGATAGTTATCTATCTTGATGGTATATTTTTATGTTTTTGCTTAGTAAAGAAAGGTATTAAAACAAGCAAAACAATAGGTCTTACTATTCTTACATGCTTTATTAGAAGCATTCTTTGGATATTTCCAAAGAAAGGGCGGATGTATCATCGTATTTGTACTTAATGCTTCCTGATTCTACCGTAAATTCTAAAATATTGAAACTTGTTACGAGTGTATTCATTGAATTGGTTTGGTTCATCAATAGTCTTAAGTCAAAATCCTATTTTGACTCTGTGCCATTGATTCCACTATGATTATTAATCAATAATAGAATAATTCCTTCATAGAAATAGGGGACATAATTTACATGGATATAGTAAGTCTTGCTTGGGCTGCTTTAATGGTAGTCTTTACATTTTCCCTTTCCCTTGTAGTATGGGGAAGGAGTGGACTCTAGGGCCGGGGCACTACTAATACTAATTGAGTAATCGATTGAGCAATCGAACTGGATCAATTCTTTATTGATCGTTTTGCGAAGCCTTAAAAAAAAAAATGTCTTCAAAATTGTACTGGAATACAGTAATGAATGATTACCATAATTGTATTTCGAAACTCAAATCTACGTATGATAGGAGATTTTTTCAAACCGAATTTTTCCTAAATATTCTATATTCTATTTTGGTGAATCAGCTCTTATCAGAATTATGGATATTACAATAAGAAAAACCAATACCTACTACTTTTTTTCCTTATTTATTTTCTTTTTTTCTTTACTTTTACCTTTCTAAAAGAAAAGTCGTTCCGCTATTATGACAATACATATTTTCTTTCTACTGGAAGCGAAGCAATTAGTGATTGTCCAAAGAGGTCCTACACATAATAAAATTAGATCTTTCTTTCGTTGAGCGATCCACATATCACACATTTAACATTTGTTTTAGACTCCTAGAAATGTTTTTATGCTTTTTTTGACTCATCTCATGTTTAAGCACGAAAAATAGACAGGGTCCCCTCTACTCCTTTTCCAAATCCGAAGAAGTTACCATACCATATAACTCCGCCGATCATCCGTTAATTGTTCAATCAATGACTTCTTGAGATGGGAAATAAAAAAAAAAGAAAGAAATAGAATTAGAGTGCTATCTATATGTACATCTAATATATGTATATACATATTGTAATTTGATCTATATGAAGCCTATATTCGTATACAATACTTATTTATATATTTATATAATAATTAATAATATAATAATAATAAAATATAATAATATATAATATAATAAAAAAAAGTATACAATACTAGCTAGTGTGGTAGAAAGAACTATATATAGTTCTTTCTACCACACTAGATACTTACTAAGATACTTCTGATTCCAGCCCAATCATTTCTTTTAATTTAAGACTTAGAGTTTGAATTCCTTTCTTTCATTTCTTAAATCATTGATAAGAACCAATAATTCAAGTTTCATTCAAACTCATCATTTTGGCTGACTGTTTTTACATAGATGATAAGTAAAAAAGCAGTAGGAACTAGAATGAACAGTGCAGTAGCAATAAGTGCGAGAATATTGACTTCCATAATCGAATCTTATTTTTTTTTTTGTTTCGCAATAACTCGGGATCTAATCCCATAGAGATGATAAATTTGACTCCTGTAAATTCAATGGGATGAATTGCATCCTGATGATACTGAATCAGATCAATATTATGAATAACAATTTCTGATCTATCAAATCAATTCATCGTCGAGAATTGAATAGTATAACATAGGAAGATCTTTTATCCATACTAAATAAAAAATACCATTTTTGATTGGATCAGAAATACCCATCATTGGATTTTCATCTTTTTTTCCACTTTTTCTTTTCTATAACCTATCATCTTCCTTATACAACTCTCCTACTTATACATATACATAGAATTATGAGGTATCATATGACCGGTATTCTCTGGGTCATACACAGACCCAAACAGTATAAGTGAGATGGAAAAAAGGATTAAGTATAAAAAATCGAATATTCAAACTTTACTAAGAATAAGAAAGGGGCGTTGCTTGGTCTTTTCTTTTATGTTATTAGTATTCTCTTTTGTGAATTGGGATTGGAACGTATACATCAAAAATTCAGTATACAATTGGAATGAGAATGAAATAGATTGTTTCCAATTAGTATTAATAATTGAGGATACAAAAAAAGTCGGAATTAGAAAGGATGTGTTTTAACCTGAAAAGTACTCCGCCGGGTAATTAAATTATATTAAGTTCATTGTGTATCGTACAATAAACGAAGACAATTTGTGTCTGTACTCCCCATAAAAATATGGGCACTCTATTCCATTTCATTGATCAAGAACGATCGAAAAAGAAAGTGAGTATTGGTATGGTATCTCTTAAACTTAAAATACTGAATATAGCAATACTACCGATTGTACTAATCTACATATGTCTCTCCCCTATCAATCAGTACTAGTGGAAGAAATGGAGATTCCCGTATTTGTCTGATGATAAATGCGAAAAAAAAGAAATAATCCCCGCACCGGGAAGATTCCATTTTGCTTTTGCTCCCCGTCTTCCCTTTCGCGAAAAATAGAGAAATGAATTGAGAAATTCATCGGATCCTAGTTCGGGACTGACGGGGCTCGAACCCGCAGCTTCCGCCTTGACAGGGCGGTGCTCTGACCGATTGAACTACAATCCCGGCGAGGTGTATAGCATACATATTCTTATGGTTTCATAAGAACATTCTACTCGTCATGTTGTAACGTAACAGATATGCGAATGATATATTGATATCATATCCACATAAACGCGGGCTTTAGTGAGAATGACGCGGATTCTTAGTAACTGGTGATTATTTATTTTATTTATTGTTAAAAATAGATAATCAATCTTTCAATGAGATGAGAAAAAAAAAAACATAGATAGAGCAAAAAAGTTGACCCTTTTTCTTTATTTCTACCTTTTTACGAATCAGGCATTTCCGTTTCTTTTCTGTAGGACAACTTGGTTATATTATACTCATGGAGCGGTGAATTCTTGGGCCGAGCTGGATTTGAACCAGCGTAGACATGTCGCCAACGAATTTACAGTCCGTCCCCATTAACCACTCGGGCATCGACCCAGGAAGAATTCATTCTAGGCTTATTGATAATCCATAATCAACTTCCTTTCGTAGTACCCTACCCCCAGGGGAAGTCGAATCCCCGCTGCCTCCTTGAAAGAGAGATGTCCTGAACCACTAGACGATGGGGGCATATCCGCCCGACCGTCATCATACTATGATGATAGTATGAACAGTTTTTTGGAATTGTCAATATAATCTAATGGTATGGCTAGATCCGAAGAGTCTTTCTATGCTCTGATTCTATAGAATTTCACATTTTTTGGTTTGATGCTTCATGAATGAAGCATCCCATACTATTCGATATAACGAAAGTAAGTATAGGATTCCTTCAGTTCAGGCAATGATTGGTCCGACAGAAAAAGGGGTAGGGGGGTAAAACCTCATTTAATTTATTTTCTTCAATTTGCACTCATTGCTTCGTTTCTTGTTCAAATGAAATATAATATGCCTATCACTATCTCACACTAAGCCAGCAAATTCAAAAACGAGAAAAATTTTCTTTTTTTTATACGAATTCGGTTCAGGGTACTAATCTCCTCATTACATGATTCAAGAAAATGTCTTGAATCTATGTCGATATGGGATTAGTACATGTATCAATCAAGTGAATCTTGTTCTGATGGATCAGTAAAAGTAAACAAAGCAAGTGGGGTCGGTCTTGAAACAATTCACTACATTATTTTTTCTCAAAAAAAAAAAGAAAATAAGAAAAAATTTACCCACTTTCCTTTCTAGGTAAATAAATTTTCTTGTTCCATTATTTCCATTCTGATTCTACTGCATATATGTATATATGCAGTAGAATCAGAATGGAAAATGGCGAATTCTTGAATTGAATAGGGCCCTTTTAACTCAGTGGTAGAGTAACGCCATGGTAAGGCGTAAGTCATCGGTTCAAATCCGATAAAGGGCTTTTTCATGAAACTCAAGTCTTAGTCTTCGTTTTTCAGCGGAGAATACAGATATTTTTTATATTAAAAAAAAAAAAGAAAAAGGCAACCACCATTATAATATTTATAATATAATGAGCTCTTATTGGTATGAGTTATAGTTAAAAAGTGGAACATTTAATCATTATTATAATGACTAATTGAACTTATTGGGTGGGGGATTTTATCCTGTAGTGACATAGTAGTCCCCTTCATTTCTTATTATTTTTTCCATTTTTTTGTCCTGAGACATAACATAAATATTCTAGATATCCAACCCCTATTTATTAATCACCAAACAAAAGTATTCCTACTTCCCCATTGTTCCTACCAAACCCACCATAAAATTCTAAAAAAAAAAAAAGAAAATAAGTGGACCTGACCCATTGAATCATGACTATATCAGCTATTCTGATATTTAAATTCGATATATATATATATTAAATTGTAGAAAGCGGGTTTTTTTATTTCCTTTTTTAGTTCCTTAGACCACAAAAGACAATAATTTGTCGATATTTCAGATTTTATCTTCTTGTTAATGGACGCTCCATAGGAATAAATCGCTATTCTTTTCCGGTACATATATACATATAAAAAAAGGTATATTATATTTCGAATATCTATTTTTCAATATCTTTCCTTGATTTCAAAATCCGATTCCGATATTGTTTTATTGTTCTTTTCCAGCAATGCAATAGAGAACGAATGCGAGAAAGGGGCTTTTGTTTTCAGTCTACCATTATTTAATATTTAATTTAGAGGCAGGGAAAAAAGGAATTTTCTTTTTTTTTGACCCGTTAAAAGATATACTCTGGAATATGAGTCAGAGGACAATTCGGGGTTCAAATGGTTATATAGTATAGTAAGGACTAATCGAATCGAACTCATGGATTTACCTAGGTCGGTTTATGGACCAATAGAAAAG